TCCTAAAACAAGGAATTTGTTTGAGAAAATGGCCCTTATGTATCTTCTGAAGAGGTGTGACGAAGCTGTTCATAAGGGCCTATCCGTGAGGGGTTTTGCAGATGTATTCGACCTTGCCAGAGTGGAAGGCGGCAACTTAATCGATCAAAATTTACAAAGAATTTCAAAAACTCCGATGGCTTGGCAAACGGCAAACATTGCCGTTGCCCGCCGATCGATCGAGGCCTTCTACCAAGAAAACACGGACGACTTCAGATATACTGCGGAGCTTGGATATTGGACGGGTGCTCTCGAACGTTTACAACAACTCGAAAAAGAGGAAAATTCAGAGTCCGATTAAGAACACGGACTTGCAGAACTCTATTTATTATTTAATCGATATTTTAGTATAATAGAATATCGATTAAATAATAATAAGAGGTACAAATAGTAAATCGAGGTACACATTCTATGACAATTCTTAACTTTCCCTCTTTTTTGGTACCTTTAGTAGGCCTAGTATTTCCGGCAATCACAATGGCGTCTTTATTTCTTTATGTTCAAAAAAATAAGATTGTTTAGAACCGATGGGATAAAATCTCACTCGTTTGGTTTTAGACTTCTATAATAACGCCGGTATTAGTGAAAGGTGGTATAAGCAGCTTCCGTCGAAAAACTCTTATATCTGCAGAACCACGATATATGGGTAAATGGAGTATGTAGATATCTTTCTTTAGTGGGGTCGTACGAAGGATATGTTATTAGTTTAGATCTAATCAATTTAATGAATTATTCCTTAATGAATTACTCTTAAAAGTTCCTATCAAACTAGTGCTAGTTGATGAGAGTTACTTCGGAAACAGAAAGACTAAAGTCAAATTCATTTGGGATATTCTCTCAATTCCAAGAAACTGAAACCGGATCAAGTATGAGTTGTCGATCAGAACATATATGGATAGAACCTAGAACGGGATCTCGAAAAACAAGTAATTTCTGCTGGACTGTTATCCTTTTTTTAGGTTCATTAGGATTCTTGTTGGTTGGAACTTCCAGTTATCTTGGTAGAACTTGGATATCTTTATTTCCGTTTCAGCAAATTGTTTTTTTTCCACAAGGGATTGTGATGTCTTTCTATGGGATCGCGGGTCTTTTTATTAGCTCCTATTTATGGTGCACAATTTCTTGGAATGTAGGTAGTGGTTATGATCGATTCGATCGAAAAGAAGGAATCGTGTGTATCTTTCGTTGGGGATTTCCCGGAAAAAATCGGCGTATCTTTCTCCGATTCCTTATAAAAGATATTCAGTCCGTCCGAATAGAAGTTAAAGAGGGTCTTTATGCTCGTCGTGTCCTTTATATGGATATCCGAGGACAGGGAGCCCTTCCATTGACTCGTACTGATGAGAATTTGACTGCGTGGGAAATTGAACAAAAAGCTGCGAAATTGGCCTATTTCTTGCGTGTACCCATTGAAGTCTTTTGAGAACTGTGAGAAAATTTCTCGGCAGGAGGGGAAAAACTCACGAATCCTCTGTTTCTATCACGAATTTCTATAACATAACTAAACTGAGGTTTATTCTCGAGCTAAAGTAGGCGTATAAGGGAGAAGTAGAAAACAAAACGCTTTTTGTTTTGGGGTCTTTTATATCTACACAATTCAATAATAACAAGAAGTAACAAATTGAAATAATAGAGTTCTCGCATACTCAACCATTTAGAAAAAAAACTTTCCCAGTTTCTATTTTCTATTTTAAGTCCAATATCTATAAAATCTATAAATCAAAATAGAAAAATCCAGACTTGGTGAAATTGAAACTTTAGATTCAGATAGATCGTATGTAAAATTTTTTTTTCAATCGACACGCCTTAATTTATCTGTTTTTGTGCTCCTTACTGTCCAAACAATTGGATCCCTTATAACGATTAAGGATAACTAGCCAATTCCTGCTTTGGTTTGCTGCTCATTTTTGATCATCACAAAATTCGTCAGAAACTTCCCTGAATTATTCGCTCCCTGACTCCTAAGAGTCAGTGAAATTTTTCGAAATATTAGAGGGCCTCGAGTCGACGACTGAGAGGGTTCATTAACAATTCATAGATGAAAAAATGGCAAAAAAGAAAGCATTCACTCCTCTGTTATATCTTGCATCTATAGTCTTTTTGCCCCGGTCTCTTTCTCTCTTATTTAATAAAAGTCTAGAATCTGGGGTTACTAATTGGTGGAATACTGTGCAATCCGAAACTTTTTTGAACGAGATTGAAGAAAAGAGTATTCTCAAAAAATTCATAGAATTCGACGAACTTCTCCTCTTGGACGAAATGATCAAGGAATACGCGGAAACACCTCTCCAAAACCTTCGTATAGGAATCCAGAACGAAACAATCCAATTAATCAAGATGCACAACGAGGATCGTATGAATACGATTTTGTACTTATCGACAAATTTAATCTCTTTCCTTATTCTAAGTGGTTATTCTATTTTGGCTAATAAAGAACTTGGGATTCTTAACTCGTGGACTCAGGAATTCCTATATAACTTAAGTGACACAACAAAAGCGCTTTCTATTCTTTTATTAGCAGATTTATGTCTCGGATTTCATTCGACCCGTGGTTGGGAACTACTAATTAGCTCTGTCTACAAAGATTTTGGGTTTGTTCATAATGATCAAATTATATCTTGTCTTGTTTGTATTCTTCCAGTCATTCTCGATAGCATTTTTAAATATTGGGTTTTCTATTATTTAAATCGTCTATCTCCGTCACTTGTAGTGATTTATCATTCAATAAGTGAAAAATGATCTATGAATATGAAATTCATCGAATTCGAATGTTTTTTACTTTGTAGTTGTACATAAGGAAAGCATTGCAAATCGTCCTTACTTTTTCCATTTCGATGAACCCGGAGGATTGATCCTATAGATTATTCCCATAACAATATTCCAGTCACTAGCAGAATCGTGGATAGGAAACTCGATTAGTAACCTACTCAATTTATTGTAGAAATTTTCCGTATCAATGATTGGACTATGCAAACTAGAAATACTTTTTCTTGGCTAAAGGAACGGATTACTCGATCCATTTCCGTATCGCTCATGCTATATATGCTAACTCGGACATCTATTTCAAGTGCCTATCCCATTTTTGCCCAGCAGGGTTATGAAAATCCGCGCGAAGCGACCGGGCGTATTGTATGCGCCAATTGTCATTTGGCTAATAAGCCTGTGGATATTGAGGTTCCACAAGCGGTACTTCCCGATACTGTATTTGAGGCAGTTGTTCGAATTCCCTATGATATGCAACTGAAACAAGTTCTTGCTAATGGTAAAAAGGGCACTTTGAATGTCGGGGCTGTTCTTATTTTACCGGAGGGGTTTGAATTAGCCCCTCCCAATCGTATTTCCCCCGAGATGAAAGAAAAGGTAGGCAATCTGTCTTTTCAGAGCTATCGCCCCAATAAAAAAAATATTCTTGTCATAGGCCCTGTTCCTGGTCAGAACTATAGTGAAATCACCTTTCCTATTCTTTCTCCAGACCCCGCTACTAAGAAAGATAGTCACTTCTTAAAATATCCTATATATGTCGGCGGAAACAGGGGAAGAGGTCAGATTTATCCCGACGGGAGCAAGAGTAACAATACAGTTTATAATGCTACAGCAGCCGGTATAGTAAGTAAAATCATACGAAAAGAAAAGGGGGGATACGAAGTAACCATAACGGATGCATCGGATGGACGTCTAGTGGTTGATATTATCCCCCCAGGGCCGGAACTTCTCGTTTCAGAAGGCGAATCTATCAAATTGGATCAACCGTTGACGAGTAACCCTAATGTGGGCGGATTTGGTCAAGGAGATGCAGAAATTGTACTTCAAGATCTATTCCGTGTCCGAGGTCTTTTGCTCTTCTTCGCCGCTGTTATTTTGGCACAAATCTTTTTGGTTCTTAAAAAGAAGCAGTTCGAGAAGGTTCAATTGTCCGAAATGAATTTCTAGACTCGCGAATTTTTCAACATCAAGTTCGTAAAAAGACTCAAACTCATTTTATCCCTTAGCGATGAAAAAAATGAAATGCTAAAAAGACCTTAGCTTGTTTATCCTTTTTCTATGAGATGACAGGAAGTCCTTCTACCGCATTCCTAATCCTAGTATGTAGATTGTGAAGAAGACTGTTTGACTTGACCCCGCCTTTCTTGGTTTTTTTATCTAAATTGGGGCGGTGCGACTATCTTACTATTCGACGATTTAAATGTCCGAAAATACAGCAATATCAAGAGTTTTTGATTAATTCAATTCGGCTAGATACTAGACATAAGTAAGCGAGAAATTGCAGGGAAAATGAGGGGAACAAATAATTCTAGGAGAGGTTCTTCGTCTTTCTAGTCTTCGACACAAGAAAAGGAAGTTTCTACACCCCTTTTTTGTGTCGAAATAAGACGGATTCGTGATTCTGTTCGCCAAAGATTTCTAGGCTTAGTTTCTATTTTTCGAGGTGTACCAAAACTTTTTTTTAGATTTCTATTTATTGCGTCTCTACTTATTCTATAATTTCTAATCGAATCAAGTGGTGGACCAAGAAAAAAGAGGGGTTAATTTTTTGAGTAAATAGAACTTCTTCAATGAACTTCGAATAAATGACTTGGGATGAGATACTCTAAACAATAGAATAAAGGTTGATTCGTATAGAAAGAATTTGATGAAATAGAATCGATCGAATCTATCGAAATATATAGATTATTTTTTCCCTGGAATCGAGCGCTTCCGTCTTTCTTCTCACGTTATTGAAAAGTATTGATAGATACTATCGAGCAAGAGGTGTTCTAAATCAATCGCCGAAATTCCTTTTTCAAAAACATCGGCAAAAAAAATAGAATGGAGCCTTTTGAAACAGCAGAAAACTCTGTTATCCTTTAGACTTCGAACTCGTAAGAACTCAACGGGATTCCCTTCTTTCTTTGTCTCATTTGAGGCCCGTTGAGTTCTTACGCTTTCATGTCGACACCTCAATTCATAGGATTATCACAGGG